TACCAATTCCATTCATTTCATATCCCTTTTGTGTCATTGACATAAGAGATGTTATATCTGTTTCTATCTATATAGATATGGAAAGTTAAGGAATCATCATATAATAATCGAGAAATTGCAACTATAACATTAAATTGCAATAGAAAAAGAAAAGCAATAGAAAAAAAAAAAAAGGGGGGAGGTTTGTGATGATTTTTAAATCTTTTCTACTAGATAATCTATTATCCTTATGCATGAAAATAATAAATTAGATAAATCTATATTAGATAAATCTATTCTTAATATTACATTATACATATACATTACATATTAATTTATCAAAATTAAAAGAAAAAAATAAATGGACATGGAATTATTACATTATTTACAACATTATTTACATTATGCAATTCTTCAAATAATCTTTGTCTATCAAATAGAATCATTTTAGAATCTTTTTATTTTCTTATTTATTTTATTTTTTTCTATTTTTATGTTATGATATTATTGAAGGATTTTTGGAATTAAATATTAAATATAGATAATAACTAAGAAAAATTAATTCTTTTTTGAACAATATATGTCTTTCACATACAACGATAAAAAAAAAGGAGTCAATTACCCTTTGAATGGCAGTTCCAAAAAAACGTACTTCTATGTCAAAAAAGCATATTCGTAGAAATCTTTGGAAAAAAAAAGGATCTTTAGAGGCAGTCAAAGCTTTTTCTTTAGCTCAATCTATTTCCACCGGACAGTCAAAAAGTTTCTTTGTTGCACAAAAAAAAGTCTTGGAAAAATCTTAATTGATATGTTTCAAAGAACTTCCAAAGTATTGTGTATTGTATTTTATTTCACTTTTCCTTATTAGTTATTATTAGTTAGAGCTAGATAATAGAAAAATAAGAATCTTTCTGTCTACTTGATTCGAAGTACTCAGTATTGTATATTTTATTTTTTTTATATCTATATATCTATTGATATTTAGATTTATTGATATTGAATTGAATTCGTAAGATTTTTTTTATTTCCTATGAATTGTGCTTTTCAAAAAAGAAAAGCACAATTACGATAGACAAGTACTTAATATTCCATTCTACTTTATACTACGGCCTTGGGTCTCAAAATCATTAGAAAAAAGATTATGAATTTTAGACTCCGACTGAGAACGAAACTTTTGAGTTCTGACTGTTCTGGATAAACAAAAGCTAGATTTCTAGTACGGATAAAATTGATTATGAAAAATGAACTTATGAAGATGAAGATACTAATTAAGTAGTATTGATATTGAACATTTCCATATGAATATACGAATGGAAATGCATCTTTCTTCATTGTTTGCTAAACTTTATTGAATATAGACAATTCAGCATGAATTTCCTATTATTATTTAAAGTAAGCCGCCGCCATGGTGAAATTGGTAGACACGCTGCTCTTAGGAAGCAGTGCTAGAGCATCTCGGTTCGAGTCCGAGTGGCGGCATAAATATTAATTCATGTTAATAATATAGATGCAATAGATCTAATTGTATAATAGATCTAATAGAATCTAAATAATCTAATATTTTAGATTCTATTTAAGCCCCAATTTCAATTTTTTAAAAAGGACTTTTTTCTTTATGATATTTGCGACCTTAGAGCATATATTAACTCATATTTCCTTTTCGATCATTTCAATTGTGATTATAATTCATTTGATGAACTTATTAGTCTACGAAATCGAAGAATTACGTAATTCGTTAGAAAAAGGAATGATAGCTACTTTTTCCTCTATAACAGGGTTTTTAGTTACTCGTTGGATTTCTTCGGGACATTTTCCTTTAAGTAATTTATACGAATCATTAATTTTTCTTTCATGGAGTTTATCCATTATTCATATAATTCCGTATATTAGGAATTATAAAAATGATTTAAACGCAATAACTGCACCAAGTGCCATTTTTACCCAAGGTTTCGCCACGTCAGGTCTTTCAACTGAAATGCATCAACCCGCAATATTAGTACCTGCTCTACAATCTCAGTGGTTAATGATGCATGTCAGTATGATGTTATTGAGCTATGCAGCTCTTTTATGCGGATCTTTATTATCAGTTGCTCTTATAGTGATTACATTTCAAAAAAAAACCGATTTTTTTTTGAAAAACAAGAATTTTTTCAGTTTAAGGAAATCTTTTTTCTTTGGTAATATGGAATATTTGAACGAAAAAGGAAGTATTTTAAAAAAGACTTCTTTACTATCATTTAAAAATTTTTACAAATATCAATTAATTCAGCATTTGGATTCTTGGAGTTATCGTGTCATTAGTTTAGGGTTTACCTTTTTAACCATAGGTATTCTTTCTGGAGCAGTATGGGCTAATGAAGCATGGGGTTCATATTGGAATTGGGATCCTAAGGAAACTTGGGCATTTATTACTTGGACCATATTTGCAATTTATTTACATACTAGAAAAAATTCAAAATTGCAAGATCAAGTTACGAATTCGGCATTTGTAGCTTCTATAGGATTTATCCTAATTTGGATATGCTATTTTGGGATCAATCTATTAGGAATTGGGTTCCATAGTTATGGCTCATTCCAATGAATATCTAATTGAATAAAATAAACTGCATAAAGAATAAATAAAAAATAAAGGATACATAAAAAAATCGTCAGATACACAATGAAATTTTGTGCGAGTTTTTGAGAACCTTTTCAATTTTAAATAGAGGAATTATTCAAAAGGTTCTCAAAAACTTTAGATATATCTAATTACAATTCTAATTAAAACTTACCTTTTTTTCATTGCACAACGAATAATCGTGAAAATATGAAAGTCGAAGAATTCTAAGACTTTTTTTTTCCAATTAATGAAATAATGAAATTTATTGAATCTAAAAAAAGAATGAGTATCTATAAAAATAGAACTTGTACCTTGTCAACCGATAACGGGAGAACAAATCAGGATAAATACCAATTCCTATTACAGGTAGAAAGATATAGATCGAGACAAAGAGTTCTCGTGGTCCAGACTCAAAAAAAATTTGAGTTTGTAATATTAAATAGTTTGTATCCATAGAAAATCTGACGTAATATCGTAACATAGATAATAAAAAATAGAATTTAATATTATTCCAATTGACATCACAAAAGTAATTAACATTTTTGGATATTTTGGGCTGGTAATTATTCCAAAAAAGAGTAAGAATTCTGCAACAAAACCACTCATTCCTGGCAATGCAAGAGAAACGATCGAGAAACTATTAAACATGATAAAGATTTTTGACATTGGTATTTGACATTGGAATAGGTATTCCCATCTCTTCGAGATAAAAAAAAAACGTATTCTATCACAACTTGTTTTTGCTAAGAAAAAAGCACAGCACCCATCAATCTATGAGATAGTATTTATAAAATGATTTCATTAAGTCCTATGCCAGTTATTCCTATAATTAGGAAACCCATACCTAGAATTCCTATTAAGAAGAAAAAAAAAAGATTGATCCATTTAGAATCCTTCTTAGATTGGGTTAATGGATCGTCCAATTGGGAAATGATAACAAAATAAAAACAAAATAAATAGATCATTAGAAGGAACTCTAGGATATATATATATAGTATATAGAGTATACCATCTATGACACCTTATTTCTCCTATGAGTGAAAAAGATAATTGAAGAACCCACAAATATGGTCAAACCAAAAAGTATTGTTAACCAAGGAAAATAACTCGTGATAAAGACAAGATAAGATTATACCAGAAAAGCCCGTGCTCGGGAGAAGAATAATAATATTCTCTTTTCTCGAATACGGGCTTTTGTTGGTAAAGAGGAATCAAATGATTCAAGTGGAGTTTTTTGTCACATATCAATAAGAAAGACCCATGCTGCGAGTTGTTTCATGCCATAAATAAACACGGACACTCAAAAAATCCGTTGGACAAGCGGATTCACATCTTTTACAACCTACACAATCTTCGGTTCTTGGCGCAGAAGCAATTTGCTTAGCTTTACATCCGTCCCAAGGTATCATTTCCAATACATCCGTGGGGCAAGCTCGAACACATTGGGTACATCCTATACATGTATCATAAATCTTTACTGAATGTGACATTGGGTCTGTAAATTCCAGTTTTGAACACAAAAAATTTTCAATCTGGTAAAATAAGAAAATGAAATAATCATATATTTTCTATTGTAGACACCAGATGAATCAATGATTTATCAAAATTTTAAGAATCAATAGATTTTTTAATCTGTTTATGAGAAAGGACCAAGATACTTTGATTTCCATTTCAATAACCATGAAATATAAGTGAAATATAAGTTTACGAATTCAATTCATGTTAATTTTACTATATGTATATAGATATAGAATATCTAAAGTATAGAATATATAAAGATTCTAGTATTCTAGTATATAGAAATCTAATTATATAGTTATATAGGTAGAATAATTATATAAATTATATAGATAATTATAGATAATAGATAGATAGAAATAGAATTAAGGATATACAAACAAGAAGAACCAATACCAATGAAAAGGCAGAATCAATGGGATTGGTAAGTAATACTATTCCCAGACCTCCTAATATAAGAAATGATTCCAGAAATATTACTAAAGATATTGAATAGTTACAGGTAAATTATTTGTATGGGATAAGGTAATTATGAAACTTTGTCCAATGTACCTTGTGGCTCATATTTTTTCCTTAATTCATTATTTCATTCATTTATTAAAATGAAAAATATAAACAAAGAATAACTGAACTAAGAAAAAAATAATTAAAAAATAAAAAAGAACAAGAATAATAATAAGAAATTCAAATTGAATTAATAAATTTTTGGTTCCCTAATATTTAATTGATCCATTAATTTCTTATAACGCACTTTATTTTTCTTTGACAAATAAGTCAATAATCGTTTACGTTTTCCTAGAATTATTCGTAGACCCCTTTGTGATAAAAAATCTCTTTTGTGCAATTCTAAATGTGAAGTAAGTCTCCGTATCTTACTGGTGAAATGGAATACTTGAAATTCAACAGATCCACTATTTTCTTCTTGTGTAATAACTGAGATGAATGAATTTTTTTTGACCATAAATGAAAATTTGTATCTTTATTTTCTGTGAATTTTACCGATCAGGAAAAATAAAAAAAAAAGAATAATAAAGAATATTAATTATGCCAGTTATTTTTATCTTTTTATCTAGTATACATCAAATTTGAATTCTATTCATATACTCTTTTTTTTTTCATTTATGTGGTTTATGTTTTTATGTTTTGTATATTTTGATCAAAATATACAAAACATATATGTATTCGCGAAATAGAACAATTTCTTTGTTCTTTTTACTTAATCTTTTTACTTAAAGAAATTCCACTCTTCCTAATGAAAGTTGATATACTATGAAATCAGCATCATGTATTATAATATTACTACATAGTTTATATGTTTTGTCTTTCTTATCTACCAAATATGTTAGACGATATGTAGGAAATCCACTATAAATTCTTTTTCATTGGAATTGAATTCATTCCTAATTGTTAATACATATGTATTCTTGACATACTGAAACGACTGCTGTTATTGGCATCAAACCAATAGCGATTCATACAAGCTAAATCTTCTAATCTATAATTGGGCCAAAGAAACAATTTGAATTTCATGAAATTTTTTATATCTGTATTAATATGTTTGTTCTCATTCAAAAATTGCCCACAGTTTCTTATTTTATTTTCATTACAAAATCTTGGATTTCTATTCACAACATGAAAATTCCGGGAATTTAAACAAATTTGAATTCGAAATTCTCTACGACGTCTGGGGGATATAATATTTTCAGGAACAAGTAAATCATAATGATTTTTGTCTCCACTCAAAAATAGGTTGCTGTGTTGTGCAATGGATTTTTCAAACCCCCCTTTCTCAATTCTTTTTTTTGTGTCTTTTTTATTTGTTTGGTACTTCTTATTATCGACTGATGAAATATCCATAGTTTGATATATAATAGATTTTCCGTCCCTTCGTATAGATATACAAATTGGTTCAATAATAAATATTCCCTTTCTTATCAATTCTGCAAGAACTAGGTCCCTTTGAATCAACATTTCATCTAGATTTATTTCACCTCTTTGAATCGAAGATATAGCAATTTCCTTTGGATTTATCAGTCTAAGTAGGAGACAATATACCCTTATATTTTTCATTATTTTATTATTCAAATGATCAGCCCATCTTAGTTGAAAAAGTAAATATTTTCTCAAAAAGAAATATAGTTCCATTTCATTCTTGCTCTTATATTGTTTTTTTTTTATACCTTTTTTTATTTCTAAGCTTGCGTAATCTTCTTCAACAGCTTTTTTATTCTTTTGGTTTAGTAGATTCAATACAAAATTTCTTTGGACCTGTTGTTGGTTTTCTTCCTGCTTGGAATTTACTAATTCAAGATCTTTTTTTTTCTTAGATGATTTTACGTTAAATTTTTCATTTATAGAAAAATTAAAAAAGAGTGATTTGATTGGGATGATCCAAGGTTGAATTTTATATACATCAAAAAGTAGTACAAATTCTGGGAAGAACCAAGTTTCTAGATTGGATATAGTATCATGATTGGATGCGATATCATTATCATAGAACCTTTTTTTATTCATTCCCATGCAATCAAAAATGAAATTGCATGTTTTGATCTCTTGATGAATTGTAGGAAAAAAAAGATCTTTTTTTTCCATTTTGTTGAAATTATTAATTTCAGTCTTAGTATTTTTCTGAATCTTGATGCCAATATGTGCATTGGTCCAGATATCCATATTATTCTCAATATTCTTTAGAAAACAAAGATGAAGAATTCTACAATCAAAATATTTTCTATCCAAATTAGTATTCCTATCAATAAGAAATCCTTTTTCTAGATAATCATTACTAGGTATACTTACCAATACATAAAATGATTCAGGTTTCGATGTATTGAAATGATATGTAATTTCTTGGTCCCCGTTTTTTTCTAATGTTGATCTAGAAATGTATAAATTAGGGAGGCTTATGTATTTATATGATAAAATATCATATCTGTAATGTTTTTTCCATTTATCTTTTTTATTCATAAATGAATTCTCTGCATAATCATTTTCTTTCATGGAATAAATGAATCGGTATTTTTTATAGAGATCCAATTGGTTTGATTCCTTGTTTTGAATCATACGATGTTTATCAATTCTATTTCTCCATTCTTTAGGTACTAATACTAATTGATATTTTTTTTTTTGAGATAAATCGTATTGATAATAACTTTTTAACCAGTTTTTCCATTCGTTCATTACAAACGTATTAATTTGCTTATGTCTTGATTTATAATTAAATATTCCGTGTATCAGACAATAGTCTTTTAAATTATCCTTAAAAAAAGGATAGCTCCCTTGATATTGAAATACAGGTCTCAATTGATACTTATTAAGTAATTGGTTTTGGGATATTTTGTAAAAAACATATGCTTGGGATAGGGAAGATAAGTTCCAATAAGTATTGGAATTTTTATTGCTAGTCTTAGTATTATCAATATTTGAAAACAATTTGTTTATAGTCAAAATAAAATTCATTGTATTTTGATTTCTTTCATCAATTCCTTCTTGTTCTTTATTTATTCCATTGTTATAAATGGATTTATTAAAGATCTTTTTTGTTGATTCAAAGAAAAGTTGTGTATTGATCTTAGAAATGGTAATGGTACATAAAAAAATATCTATGTATATTTTTTCAATGAATGATTTGATAAAGTAGTGTGATTTACGCATTAATCGGATATTTTTCCTTTTTAATATTTTCCAAATATGCTTCTGTAATCCCGATCTTTTATTATCATAAATTATAACTATTTCTTTTTTTTTCTTGTCTTTTGCAATTCCTTCGATTTGATTCCTTATTTGAATTGTCTTATCAGAAAGATCTTTCATTCTTCTTTCTATTAGTGAATAATTGAACCAATTTATCGTTTGATTTAGAACGGATGATTCGCTAGGAATATTTCTTTTTAAATCTTTTTTCTTTTCGTTCGGTTCATATACTTTTTCTTTCCTCACTTCAAATAATAAATTTGGATTTACTTTATCCAGTTTTTTCATTATTAGGTTGATAATTCGAACTATTTGGATGACTCCTTTTTTTTTTTCTTTTCTAACTTTTAGAAAGGATTTTTTTTTTTTATTTATTAGAAGTTGTAAAAATTTCTTTTTCACCTTTTTTTTTATTTTTTGAAGTTCTTTATAAATAGGTTCAAAAAAGAAAGGTCGTTTTCGGGGAGAACCAAAGGGAAGTTCCGCTTCCATTCCCCAGACTGTTAAAAAACAAAAATTTGTTTTTTTTTCTTTTTTTTTCATTAGATCTCTATGATGAGATCGTGCCCTAGATTTTCTCCAAGGTTTTAGACAGAAAGGATATAAAACCTTTATCTGAATACCGTCTATTAACCAAGCTTGGGGAAATTCTGTTTCTGATAATTGAACACCATTATAGGTGCATTTAATATGGATTTCTCTATTCCATTCCTTAAAATCCTCGTCCCACTCGGGAATTTGAAATAATAACATACGGAAAAGATTTTTGGCTATTATTAATGAAGGCAATATAATGTATTTTCTAAGAAAAGATTGGGTTACTAACATCAAACCTCTTATTACTTGAGTAAATATAAAGGTATCCCAAGCTTCTGATATTTCTATCTGTTCATTTTTATATTTTTTTTCTTCTTTCTCCTTTTCTTCTTTCTTATCTTCATTTTCAAAATAGGAAATTTTTAACTCTGATTCTTGTTCTCTCCCCATCCAATTCCTAAAAATTAGATTCTTAATTTCGTTGATATCAAAAAACGAAAAAAAAGATGTTTTGTCTAGACGATCCAAAAAAAGAGGAGAATGTACATTTGCTTGAAGGAGGTTCCAAATAACTGTTTTACGTCTTTGAGCGCGCATGGATCCTTTGATTAGATTGCGACGAAAATCCGATTGTTGTGAGTAACGTATCAAAGCTACCTCTTCCGTTTGATCATCTTTTTCATCATTGTTACTAGTATTCTGAATACTAGAAAGAGAATTGGTAGAAAGAGAATTGGTATTCTGATCATTATCGTTATAAATTATCACACGTTTGGATCTTCTTGAATGAATCTCATAATATTCTTCCTCCAAATCTTCTTCATTTTCTTCTTCTTCTCCCAAATTCTCGGTTAATTTGTATGACCATCGAAAAACCTTTTTACTTATTTCTTCTTTTCTAATTCCAATAGATTTCTTTTTCATTCTTTTTTGATCTTTTGTATGTGTTGTAATTACATCAAATAAAAATTGAAAATATTTTTCTTCATTTTCTGAATCAATTCCTTTTTCTTCTGTAGAATTTAAAAATGATTGACGGTGAAGTTCTACGGAATTATTAAGAAGTAAATCATGAATCTTATTTAGAAAAAAAAATTCTACTAAATCTTCTGTATCTGTATAAGTATTCATGATTGCACGTGAATCTAATTCTTTTCTCGTTCCTCGATATGGTCCGTTGAAAAAAGGATCATAAGCTTTTGGCAAGCATTTCTTTTTTTTTTCATCATCACATAATATGGTTTTTTTTTCAAGCATATCCAGACTAGAGGATCTCTCATTTTGTTCTAGAATTTGGATTCGGCTTCTCAATTCATTGTTCAAATTGCACTTTTTTTTTTCATTAGCATAAATCCAAGAATTATAAAGATCTTCGTCATATAGTTTTTCTATTATGTACAAAGAAATTCTTCGTTCTAGCATTTCCGAAAAAGTTGATAAACTGGGCGGATATGTAAAGGATATTATTTGTTTCCCATCACTTGTACATGTACAAAAAAAAAATTGTGACATTTCATTGCGTAAAGCATTTTCTAATTTATCATTTTTTATATATCGTAAAGGACGATTCCATCGCTTATAATCAAAAAAAAAAGTGACAAAAGTTTTTTCAACCCACAATCTTTTATTTTTCTCTTCTTTCAGTCTTCCCAATTCCCAATTCTCTTGATGGGTCTC